ATAAATCAAAAGGATACGATAAATAATTAGGGAGTCAAATGGTCTTTTTGGGGATAGAGGGACTTGAACCCTCACGATTTTTGAAATCGACGGATTTTCCTCTTACTATAAATTTCATTGTTGCCGGTATTGACATGTAGAACGGGACTCTATCTTTATTCTCGTCCGATTAATCAGTTCTTCAAAAGATCTATCAGATTATGGAGTGAATGTTTTGATCAATGGATATTCGATTCTTTCTTCAATATGGAATCGATTCATACCAATTCTTCTGTATTATGTATACAGGTTTATCCTTCATCTTTTCTTTTATCCTTCATCTTTTCTGAAGTTTCGATAGAAGGATTCCTCTACCAATGTAAGACAATCAACTCCATTCGTTAGAACAACTTCCATCGAGTCTCTGCACCTATCCTTTTTTATTTTCGCTTTCTGAACCTTTGTTTGTTTTCGGAAAACGTGATTTGGCTCAGGATTACCCATTTTTATTAATTCCAGGGTTTCTCTGAATTTGAAAGTTATCACTTAGTAAGTTTCCATACCAAGGCTCAATCCAATTAAGTCCGTAGCGTCTACCGATTTCGCCATATCCCCCTTTTTGAGATGAAAATCTCATTGTGATCTCGTTCCCTTTTTTCTTTCATTTATAGCGGAACAGTTGAATTGAATTCATTAGATAGATGGCGATTCCTGTCTCGAAAAAGTGTTTTCTCCTCTTTGTCTTTGATTTTTTGTCTATCTTCTTTCTCTATATCTATAGGAGGCTCATATTCGGTCCAATCAAAAACTATTTTATCATTTCTGTATCCGCAATTCAATATAGGTGGATACATACCCTAAACATCTGTCTTTCTTCCACTCCTTTCCCCAAAAAATTTCGAATACTTGAACGGTCGATTCTTTTTTTTTTTTTATTAAAAATAATAAAAAATATTTAATTGTGATAAAAAATTTGAAATTCTATATCGCTACATTAATTGTTATGTTCTATAATATAATATTTAACAGTTATTATTATTTGAAATTCTATATTCTATTCTTTAATCTTTAAATTATTAATTAATATATTCATAATCATAATAGCGAATATGAATAGCCAAGAATTTAAATAGTTAATAGCAAAATTCTGAGAGTGAATTCTTATGTATGTCGAATTTATGTTATGTGAGCCTGCTTAGCTCAGAGGTTAGAGCATCGCATTTGTAATGCGATGGTCATCGGTTCGATTCCGATAGTCGGCTTTTCTATATTTATTTTATTCGATGTTTTACATGATTGATAATGCATCTTTGAAATCAAAGAATATTGAAAAAAAAGTGTCTTCCTCTTTTCGCAAAAGCCATTTATTTTTTATGTTATAGGAATTTCCAACTATCTCATAAAAAGAATCCTTTTCTTTTTCTATATATAGAATATAAAGATCTGGATATTTATCCAACTCATCTCATTATTCTTTAATAGAATAATACTTCAGTAAATTTGGCTTTATTTAGAATTTAGTTCATTTTTAGTTTAGATTTATTCTGTAGAATGAAATTTCATCAATAAGAATAATAATTAAATATAAATAAGAAGAAGGAGTCTTTATGTCGCGTTACCGAGGTCCTCGTTTCAAAAAAATACGTCGCCTGGGGGCTTTACCAGGGCTAACTAATAAAAGGCCCAGAGCTGGAAATGATCTTAGAAACCAATCGCGTTCCGGGAAAAAATCCCAATATCGTATTCGCCTAGAAGAAAAACAAAAATTGCGTTTTCATTATGGTCTTACAGAACGACAATTACTTAAATACGTTCGTATCGCCGGAAAGGCAAAGGGGTCAACAGGTCAGGTTTTACTACAATTGCTTGAAATGCGCTTGGATAACATCCTTTTTCGGTTGGGTATGGCTCCGACTATTCCGGGAGCTCGCCAATTAGTTAACCATAGACATATTTTAGTCAATGGTCGTATAGTAGATATACCAAGTTATCGCTGCAAACCCCGAGATACTATTGCGGCGAGGGATGAACAAAAATCTAAAGCTCTAATTCAAAATTCTCTCGATTCATCCCCTAATGAGGAATTGCCAAACCATTTGACTCTTCAAGCATTCCAATATAAAGGATTAGTCAATCAAATAATAGATAGTAAGTGGGTCGCTTTGAAAATAAATGAATTGTTAGTTGTAGAATATTATTCTCGTCAGACTTAAACCTAAAAAAAAAAAAGACTAATAAGAATAAGGGTTCGACCCCATTTTGCTCCCTTTCGGCGAAGTAAATTAACCTAAGGTTAAGATAAATAAGGGTTTGATCCGGATTTTTCTTCCGTTTAGGTGTCATAGACCGAGAGGGATATTTTCATTCCTTGTCTACTCTTTTCTTTAACAGTCTTTTCCGTACCACAGCCATTAGGAATAGAGAATCTATATCAAAGAAAGGTCTAACTGTTGGAATAGTCGTATCCATTGCTATTTGATCTATTGTGATTAGTAAGATCGGTAAATTAGGTGAAGGTAAG